ATTTTACCGCGATGAATATATTCTACTAATCATAAAGACATTGGGACAATATACTTAATTTTTGGAGCATGATCCGGAATACTAGGATTAAGAATAAGAATATTAATCCGCATAGAATTAGGTCAACCAGGAACTTTAATTGGAAACGATCAAATTTATAATGTAATTGTAACAGCACATGCATTTATTATAATTTTTTTTATAGTTATACCAATTATAATCGGAGGATTTGGAAATTGATTAGTTCCTATTATACTAGGAGCTCCAGATATAGCATTTCCACGAATAAATAATATAAGATTTTGGTTACTTCCTCCTTCTCTATTTCTACTAATTAATTCTTCATTAATCGAATCAGGAGCAGGTACAGGGTGAACAGTTTACCCCCCCTTATCATCAAATTTATCACACTACGGACCATCAGTAGATTTAGCTATTTTTTCTCTGCATCTTGCAGGTGCTTCTTCAATTTTAGGTGCAATCAATTTCATTACAACTATTGTAAATATACGATCCATTGGAATAACAATAGAACGAATACCATTATTTGTATGATCTGTTTTAATTACTGCAATTTTATTATTATTATCTTTACCAGTCTTAGCTGGCGCAATTACAATATTATTAACTGATCGAAACTTTAATACATCATTCTTTGACCCTTCAGGAGGAGGTGACCCAATTCTATATCAACATTTATTTTGATTTTTTGGCCATCCAGAGGTATACATTTTAATTTTACCAGGATTTGGTATAATCTCTCAAATTATTTGTTATAATACAGGAAAAAAAGAACCTTTTGGGAATCTAGGTATAATCTATGCTATAGCAGCAATTGGATTATTAGGCTTTATTGTATGAGCTCATCACATATTTACAGTTGGCATAGATGTAGACACTCGGGCTTATTTTACATCAGCAACAATAATTATTGCAGTTCCTACTGGAATTAAAATTTTCAGTTGATTAGCTACTTTACATGGTTCTAATATTAAATTCAATACTTCCATTTTATGAGCTTTAGGATTCGTTTTTTTATTTACAGTAGGAGGACTTACTGGAATTATATTAGCTAATTCTTCAATTGATATTGTTCTACATGATACTTATTATGTAGTAGCTCACTTTCATTATGTATTATCAATAGGAGCAGTATTTGCTATCATAGGGGCTATTATTCATTGATTTCCCATATTCTTCGGACTAAATTTAAATTCAAGATTAACAAAAGTTCAATTTATAGTAACATTCATTGGAGTAAATTTAACATTTTTCCCCCAACATTTTTTAGGTTTAGCTGGCATACCACGCCGTTATTCAGATTATCCAGATTTTTTTTCTAAATGAAACTTCATATCTTCTTTAGGATCACTTATTTCTTTAATAGGAGTAGTTATATTGATTATTATCATTTGAATTAGAATTACCGAAAAAAAGATAATTAATTTTTCTTCATTTACTAACTCATCCATTGAATGAATATTAAATTTTCCACCATCAGAACATTCTTTCAATCAAAATAACATTATCCTTAAGTAAACTAATGATAACCTGATCTCAAATATCATTTTCTGATATAAACTCCCCCATCATAGAACAAATAGTATTTTTTCATGACCATTCAATAATAATTATTCTGATAATTACTATTCTTACTATTTACATGATTTCTAATATTATAATAAATAATTTACTTTCACGATCTATAATAGAAGGTCAAGAAATTGAAATTATTTGAACAATTATCCCAACAATCACATTAATTTTTATTGCTATTCCCTCATTACATTTATTATACTTAACAGATGAAACCTTTAATTCCCAAATTTCTATTAAAATTCTTGGTCATCAGTGATATTGATCTTACGAATACTCAGATTTCAATAAAGAATTTGATTCATTCATAATTCCAGAATTAGAAATAACAAAAAATTCATTTCGACTCTTAGATACTGATAATAATTTAGTAATTCCAATTAATACTAATATTAAATATTTAATTTCATCAATAGATGTAATCCATTCATGATCCATTCCGTCATTAGGAATTAAAATAGATGCAGTTCCTGGACGTCTAAACCAATCCTTTTCAATTTCAAGACGCCCTGGTTTATACTACGGCCAATGCTCAGAAATTTGTGGAGCAAATCATAGATTTATACCTATTTCTTTAGAAATTACTTCAATAAATAATTTTATTAATTTTATTAATTTATCATTGAATGGCTGAAAAAAGTGATGGTCTCTTAAACCAATTTATAGTTTGATATAACTTTCAATGAAAAAACTAGTTAATTATATAACAAAAGAATGTCATTCTTTTATTACCAATAGGTGTTTTTTAATTCCTCAAATTTTCCCTATAAATTGATTTTTAATATCTTCAAGAATTATATTAATTTTAATTTTCACAGTTATTAACTTTTATTTCTTTTCTGTAAAAACACCAAATAAAAATACATTTAATATTAACAAAATAACAAAATATTCTTTTAAATGATAAATAACTTATTTTCTATTTTTGATCCATCAACATCTTTTAATTTTAATTTAAACTGATGAAGCTTATTTATTTGAATTGTCATTAGCCCATTTTCCTTTTGAGTTTCTTCTTCCCTTTTTCTAATTTCCTGAAAAAGTCTTTTAAAAAAATTTTTTCAGGAAATTAGAAATAACATTAAATTATCAAAAATGAAAAATTGCCTAATTATCTCATCTATTTTCATTTTTATTCTTTTAAGAAATATTATAGGCCTATTTCCTTATGTTTTTACCTCTTCTTCTCATTTAGTTTTTACTATATTTTTTGCCTTTCCATTTTGAATAACTTTTATTTTATTTTCATTAATTAATAAATTTAATATAGTAATAGCTCATTTAGTCCCTATAGGTTCTCCTATAGCATTAAGTTTCTTTATAGTAATCATTGAAACTGTTAGAAATATTATTCGACCTATTACTCTATCTGTCCGTTTAACTGCTAACATAATTAGAGGCCATCTTTTAATTCATCTTTTATCTTCAATTTCAATATTTAGTAATTTACTTTTTATATTAAGAATTCCTTTCATAATTATTTTATTAATTTTAGAAACAGCTGTTGCCTTTATTCAAGGATTTGTATTTGTAATTTTAATTAGTCTTTATATTAATGAAAGATAATATTAAACTTATGATATTCCATCCATTTCATTTAGTAGAAAAAAGACCATGACCAATTACAAGTTCAATTTCAGCTTTATCTTTAACTTTAGGATTCGTTAGATATTTTCAAAATTTAAGAGTACATTTAATTTTATTAGCAGTTTTAATAATTACCATTTCTTCATTTCAATGATGACGTGATATTTCACGAGAAGGCTCATTTCAAGGATTTCATACACATTGAGTATTAAATGGATTAAAGATAGGAATAATTTTATTTATTTTATCAGAGATTTTTTTTTTTGTTTCATTTTTTTGAGCTTTTTTCCATAGAAGCCTTTCCCCTAACATTGAAATTGGCAGCCAATGACCCCCTAAAGGAATTTATCCTTTTAATCCATTTGAAATTCCATTATTAAATTCTACAATTCTCATTTCATCAGGAATTACTGTGACATGAAGACACCATGCAATCATAAATCAAAGTTATACATCAGCTTTAAATTCTTTATTTATTACAATTTTATTAGGGGCTGCTTTTACAATATTTCAAGGTTTTGAGTATTTTCAAGCACAATTTAGAATTTCAGACGGTATTTTTGGTTCAACCTTTTTTATAACTACAGGTTTTCATGGCTTACATGTTCTTATTGGATCAATTTTCCTATTGGTATCTTATTTTCGAATTAAAAATCAACTTATTTCATCAGATCATTTCTTTGGATTTGAAGCATCAGCTTGATATTGACATTTTGTTGATGTAGTATGATTATTTTTATTTACATTCATATATTGATGAATTTATTATTTAATTAGTATAAAAAGTACATTTAATTTCCAATTAAATAGTTTCTAAAGAAATTAAATAATTTTTTATTTGTTTGCAACCATTTCATTAGTAATTTTTATATTAACAGGTTTATTTTTTTCTTTGGCCTTTCAGGGGAAAAAAGCCAAAGAAAAAAATTCTCCTTTTGAATGTGGGTTTGATCCTTTTTCACTTTCTCGGGTTCCGTTTTCCTTAAAATTTTTTTTTGTTGGCATTGTTTTCTTAATTTTTGATGTTGAAATTGTTGTAATTTTACCTTTTCCCTTAGTAATTATAACCAAAAGTTTAATGTTTGTATTTTCTTTTGTATTTATTAACTTATTAATTATACTAGGTCTTTTATATGAATTTAAGTATTCGATGTTAGATTGGCTTAAATAATATAAGCAGAAAAGTATTTAAATTATTATAAAATCTAACTTGCATTTAGAAATTGGTTATCCCTTTTCTGTTAAAATAAAGCGATAATAATTGCATTCAGTTTCGGCCTGAATTTAGAAGTTTCTATTTTTTAATAGAAGCCAAAGTAGAGGCGTTTCACTGTTAATGAATTAATTGAATTTCCTATTAAAGATTAATCATTTAGGCTTCTAACCTAAAATTAATGATATTTCATTTAATCTTTTAGTTTAAATGGTGTAATATAAACACTTAACTTTTTCATTGTTAAATTCCTTTTGGTTTAAATTAATTACAAAAATTGATGCAAATAAAATTGTTTAGGATTAAAAAAATGAAATATGATAGGAATAAAAAAATAATTCTCTGAGGAAGAATTATTTTTCATGCCATTATTATTAATTGATCATAACGTATTCGTACATATGTTCCACGAATTATAACAATCATTATTATTAGAAATAAAATAAAAAGTAAAGTAAAATGTTTTAACCCTAAAAATAAATAATAAGTTAAAAAACTAATTAATATAATATTTCCGTATTCTGATATAAAAATAATTGCAAATAATCAAGAACCATATTCGATATTGAATCCTGATACAAGTTCTGATTCTCCTTCAGCGAGATCAAAAGGTACTCGATTTAATTCTGCTAAAATGGTAATAACTCAAATAATAGAAAAAGGTAAAAATCTGAAAATTAATGGAAATGTTTCCTGAAATTTAAGAAATGAGAGAAAATTATATCTCTGGGGGATAATAGCTAGTGAAATTAAAATTATAGCTATTCTTACTTCATAGGAAATTACTTGAGCAAATCCACGGTAAGAGCCAATTAATGAATACTTAGAATTGGAAGCTCAACCTCTAAATAAGATTGTATATCTTGCTAAGCTTGAAATACAAAGAAAGAAAATAATTCTTATATTTAAATTCATTGCGTTATTTGAGAAATAAAAAATTATTCATATTATTATTATTATTAAAATTATAATAAGAGGAGAAATGATTTGAATAAATTTATTTATATAATATATTTTATTTATTTCTTTTCTAAAAAGTTTTAATGCATCACTAATTGGTTGAAGAAGACCTATAATTCCTGTTTTATTAGGCCCTTTTCGAATGTGACAATATCCTAAAAATTTTCGTTCTATTAATGTAAAAAAGGCAATTCTTAATAATACTATTAAAATTAATATAAAAAAATAAATAAAATTTAAAATTATTAAAGGAAACTTTCGTAAAGGAAGCTTAAATTCCTCGCATTTTGCTCTGCCACTTTAATAATTACAAAAATTGATGCAAATAAAGTTAGTTATCCTAATAATTATATTTTAAAATTCCTTTCGTACTAATTAAAATTACTTTATTATTAAGATAGAATCCAACCTGATTCTCATCGGTCTAAACTCAGATCATGTAGGAAATTAAAAGTTGAACAAACTTCTTTTTTTAATATCTTCATTAAAAAAGTATCCTAATCCAACATCGAGGTCGCAAACTTTTTTGTCAATATGATCTATCAAAAAATATAACGCTGTTATCCCTAGAGTATTTAACATAAAATCATTAATAATGGATCATTTTATTTTTAAAAAGTTCATAATATTTTCTAGCCGCCCCAGCCAAAATTTTTCTAATAGTAATTACATATTAAATAAAAATTTAATAAATTCATAGGGTCTTCTTGTCTTTAATATAAATAATTGTTTCTGCACAAATTAAAAAAACTTCAATTTTTAATTTAAAAAAAGTTTTTTTCTGGACTTCCATTCTCTTAGCATTCAATTAAAATCTTATTTCAATACCTTTGTATAGTCAAAATACTACAGCAATTTAAATTTCATTGAGCAGGATTTGCATTTATTAACAGTCTAAATGCGTTGTTTTTATTAAACAGTCAGAAAATTTATTTGCCGAATTCTTTTAAATTATTGAATTTATAATTAAATTTTTATTTTAATTTTATAAAAATTATTTTTCTTTTACTGATAAAGTTATATTTATTTAAATTTTTAAATTAAATTTAATAAATAATTAAAATTATTTATATCTATGTTTTAACTTACTTATGAAAGTAAAAAAGAAAATTTTATTCTTTGAATTATAATTAGAAAAAACTTAAATTATGATAATTTTAGATTATCCCAAAATTATTTTTCTATAATTTTTAAAAACAATTTTTATTTATAGAAATACATATAATTATTTTATATAACCAGATATCTTGTTTTTTGATAGGAATTTCACTTCTAAAAGTTTATTTTTCTTAATATTGAAACATTAATTAAATTAAACATTTAGCTCAAAACATTTCGGGAAATATAAAATTTTATTGTTTTTAAACTTTCCCTTATGCTAAAGGTACATTTTTCTTTCTTATTCTTATTTATTATATTTCCCTTTCAGTTTATTAAAAAAAAATAAAATATTCTTTTATTATTAAAAAATTAATAATTTTTTTTGTATTTTAAAATAAAAATGGTAATTATACAAATTTTCATTGTAAGTGAAACATCTAATGATTTCATTTTTAAAGCACTTTCCAGTACTTTAACTTTGTTACGACTTATCTTATAAAAGAGTGACGGGCGATATGTACATATTTTAGAGCTTAATTCAAATTAACATCCTATTTTAATTTTACTTTCAAATCCTAAATATTGTTATAAACTTATCTCACTAAAAAGTAATGTAATTCACTTCATCCTTAAATTTTTACTGCACCTTGACTTAATATATTTTAGTTTTGTAAATTTAAACAATTAAAGTTATAAATTGTTTTAATAGTGGTATACAAATTGAAATCACAAATCTAAGTAAGATTTTGGTGTTTTATCCATTAAAGAGCAAATTCCTCTGAAAAGCTTAAAATACCGCCATAATTTTTTGCTTTCATAATTATTATTTACTTACAATGTTAAGCTCTTAAATAATAGGGTATCTAATCCTAGTTTAATCTTAGAATTTTAATTATATTTTTATATTTTTTTAAAAATAAATTTCACCTTAATTTTTAATAATTTTTAAGTATTTTTTATTAAATTTCTTAAAAAAAGAATTTTTCTATTTGTTTAACCGCTGCTGCTGGCACAAATTTAGCTAGATTATTTTTCTAATTCTTAATAATTTTTTATTATTAAATAAAGTAAATTTTCTACTATGATTATTTTAAAGATAGTATAAAAAAATTAGAGATTTTTTCTTAGAAACCAAACCAAATTATGCGAATAATACTAAATAAATATTTATTTGCGGTAATTTAAAACTTTTTCAAAACTCATGTCTATCGGTTATCTCGATATATAAAAGGAAACGTATGCCAGACTTTACTGGGCAAATCTCCCTTATTTGAGAATAGGTCCTATAATTTGAGCAAGATGTGACCATCTCTCCTTTTTTCTCCGAATTTATTAGTTAGTAGATGTGTACATGACTTAGTATGACCCTTTGTTACTCTCCTATGGGTCAATAGATGAGACAGCCGGTCGTCGCCCCTTATTTACAATAGATGAGATAATATTCCGGAATAGTAAAATGCCTGAGTAAAGGATTATCTTGATAGGATAAATAATGTATTATATACTTTTACTATATTAACTTTAATAAAATTAATTATTTTCTAAAAATTCAAAATTTTTTGTGTTGACACCCAAAGTTAATTTGCATCAATTTTTGTAATTAAAAATGTTTTTAACAAATATCTTTACATTTTCAGTGTAATATTTTACTTAAACTATAAAAACTTAAAATATGATAATTATTAAAAGAATTGTTAATCTAAATGCAATTGTAATAATATTAATATCTTTTGTTATATTAAAATTATAATTACTTTCGATTTTATGTTTAATTCCTAAGGGGCCATATATTTCTATTCAAGTTCAATCATTAATTGATATTTTTAGAAAAAATTTATTATTAATTAATAAAATAAATCTTGTTAATTCAGATAGATTTCATATTTTTATAAAAAAATTTAATTTTAAATTAGTAAAAATTTTAATAAATTTTAATAAAATCATAAATGTAAATATACAGAAAGGAATTAAAAATAATAATATAAATTTTTGAGTTAGACTTAAGAAAATAGCAGTATATTCTGGTAATAATAATCATCTTATTAAATTTCTAGTAATTAGTAAATATATTGTTAAATTAAAAATTGGGTAGTTCATAAAAATATCTAAATTATTTTTAATCATAATATTAAATAATGTTCCTTTTAATAAAAGCATATAAAAAAGTCGAAAATTATAAAGGAAAGTAAAAATAATTCCAGTTATAAACAAAATTATTTCTATTAAACTTTTCCTAGTTAAAAAAAAGAATTCCATAATAATATCTTTCGAATAAAATCCTCCAATGAAAGGAAATCCTATTAAAGAAAATATTCCAATTATTATACATCTTATAATTAAGGGTCTAAATTTAAAAAAATCGGATAAAAACCGAATATCCTGATTTCCAATTAAATTATGAATTACAAAACCAGCACATAAAAACAATATTGATTTAAAAATAGCATGGACAATTAAATGGAAAAATGCTAAATTAGTTAATTCTAATGATAAAGTCAATATTATAATTGATAGTTGCCTAAGAGTTGAAAAAGCAATAATTTTTTTAAGATCATTTTCAAAAAAAGCATTAATTCCTGATATAATTATAGTTATTAATGAAATTTTCATTAAAAAAGTACTGAAAATATTATTATTAAATAATAAATCAAAACGAATTAGAAGGTATACTCCAGCTGTTACTAAAGTAGATGAATGAACTAAAGCCGAAACTGGAGTTGGAGCAGCTATAGCTGCCGGAAGTCATGCTGAAAAGGGAATCTGAGCTCTTTTAGTTAAACCAGCAATGATAATTAATAATCCTCAAATCAATTCAAAATTCTTTATGGAACTCAACTCAAATGAATTAAAATTAACAGCAAAAATAATTATCATAATTAATATTACATCCCCAATTCGATTACTAATAATAGTTATTATCCCAGAATTATAAGAATTTGTTCTTTGGTAAAAAATGACTAAACAATATGAAACTAATCCTAACCCATCTCAGCCTAAAATTAATATAAATGCGTTAGGTATCAAAACTAATAATAATATTGATAAAATAAATAAAATAACTATTCAACAAAAAGAAATTTTATTTTTATCATTGCCTATATATCTATGACTGTATCAAATAACTATTCTTGAAATTATTAAAACAGCAAAAGAAAATATACATCTTATTCAATCTAAAAGAATGTAAAATTTATATTCAAATCTTAAAATTCTAACTAAACTGTATTCAAAGATAAAAAATGTATTATAATAAAATATTAAGAAAAATAAAAATAGGAATACTATTGAAAATAAAACTAATATTAGGGTTCAATTAATAAAAATTGTTTAATGACTATACATCTGTAAATCCACAATTTACAATTTTAATTTAAACTAATTAAACCTTGAATTAAATTCATTTTATAAAAAAATTAATTTTAAGAAATCATATAATTATAGGGAGAATATGAAGAAACATTAAATAATATTCTCGAGATGAAATTATCCTATTACTAAAAATTATTCAACTTTGCCCATGATTAATATAGCTATATATATATATAGAATAACAAGCTCTAAGAAAAATTATTACTATTAATGGAATGGATAATAATAGTCTAAACTTTATTAATCTTATACTTAAAAATAATTCACCAAATAAATTTATGGTTATTGGGGCTGATATATTAATAACTCTAAATAAAAATCATCATAGTCTTAAATTTGGGAAAATTAAAATTATTCCTTTAATCATTAAGATACTTCGAGTATATATTCGTTCATAAATTATATTTCTTAAACAGAAAAGTCCAGATCTACACAACCCATGTCCAATTATTATTATTAATATTCCAAATCTTCCATGTAAATGAAATGTAACAGACCCAGCCAATGCAATTCCTATATGAGAGACCGAAGAGTATGCAATTAAAGATTTAATATCATATTGATATAAACAAAAAATACTAATTAATACAGCTCCTCATATAGAAATAATAATTAATACAAAAGAAAAATTTAGTAAATCTATAAAAAAAAAACTTTTAAATCGATATAATCCATAAAATCCTAATTTTAATAAAATTCCAGCTAAAATTATTGAACCAGCAATTGGAGCTTCAACATGAGCTTTAGGTAGTCATAAATGAAATAAGAATATTGGAATTTTAACTAAAAAACCTAAAATTATTAAAAAAAAAATTAAACCCATTCCATTTAATAATCATTCATTGAAGATAATTCTTAATGACTTATATTTAAAAAGTATTAAAATTAACAAGGGAAGAGAACCAAATACCGTGTATATTAATATGTAAAAACCAGCTTGAATTCGTTCTGGTTGTGAGCCTCAACCACTAATTATCAATACAATAGGAAATAAAACTGCTTCAAAAAATAAATAAAATATTAATAAATTTTCTGCTAAAAAACAAATGAATAATAGATTTATTATTAATAATAAGTAAAAATTAAAAGTTTTATTTTTATAATTATTATTTAATTTTCTTGCTATAATCATAAGTAATGAAATTCAAACCGTTAAAATAATCATACTTAATCTTATTAAATCAAAAAAAAAAAAATTAACAAATAAATCAGCGCTATTAAATAGGCCTTTAGACAATAAAAATAAAGTTATAATTATAAGATAAATTATAATTTGATAAGGATTAGTTATGAAAAATAAGCATAAAATTGAAATTGATATTAAAAGAATTGTTAACATTTAATTAAATTTATTCTTAATATTAATTCATTACCATAATAAAATCTTATTATTACTAATAATCTTAAAGCTAAACCAGCTTCGCAAACAATTCTAATTAAAAAGACGAAAATACCTAACAAATTAAATAAACAAAAGTAAACGCAAAGCATTAGTAATAAACTTATATATATAAATTCAATTCTTAATAAAATTATCATTAAATAATAACGATTAGTAAATAATACTAATATCCCAATAAAATATAATATAATTACTAAAGTTGTCATAAGTTGAAATAATTTAATAAAAATGTTGATTTTGTAAATCAATTTTGACTAGGTCTTTCAATTTCAGAAAAGATACTATCCCAACAAATCTCCAAAATTTGCATACTAATTACTATATTATTTTCTGAGATTAAACTGTTAATTTTTTCATCTATTATTTGCTTAAGCTCTTCTCATCCAATCTTAATATTATCTTCATTGATCTTATTAACATTATTTTTAGCCTTAACATTTTACTTTATTTATCAATTTTCATTTGTATCAATAATAATAATTTTAATTATTTTAGGGGGGATGTTAATTATTTTTATATATATAATTAGATTATGTCCAAATAAAAAAATAAGATTTTACAAAAAGTTAAGAGCCACTTTTACTTTATTATTGATTTTAATTCCATATAATACATTTATAATAAAATTAGAAGTAATTAATATTAACAAAGTTTACTCAGTAAACTTTGTTAATATAATTATTTTAATAATAACTTTTTTAATTGTAATATTAACAATTATTTCTATAAACTTAAGATGAATTAATGCCCCAATTAAAAAATTTAATTAAACTTATGTTAAAACTAATTAATCCTTTAAAAAATTTACCAACCCCTTCTAATATTTCTTACATATGAAATTTTGGATCTTTATTAGGAATCTGTTTGTTAACCCAAATTATTACAGGTTTATTTTTAGCAATAAATTTTTCAAGTGATATTACAACAGCATTTTCAATAATCTCCCATATTCAACGAGATGTAAATAACGGATGATTGATTCGTTCAATCCATGCTAATGGAGCATCAATTTTTTTTATTTTCATTTATATTCATATAGCTCGAGGAATTTATTATTCTTCATTTTTTTTTAAAAATGTATGAATATCTGGAATTTTAATTATCTTTGCATTAATAGCTACAGCCTTTTTAGGTTATATTTTACCTTGAGGACAAATATCTTTTTGAGGGGCTACTGTAATTACAAATCTAATTTCAGCAATTCCGTATATTGGAATATCAATTACTTATTGAATTTGAGGAGGATTCTCAGTAGATAATAATACCTTAATTCGATTTTTCACTTTACATTTTCTACTACCTTTTATTTTATTATTATTAGTTATAGTTCATATTGCTTTAATCCATGAAAAAGGATCTAGAAATCCTCTTGGTGTAACAATAAATTTAGATAAAATTCCATTCCACCCATATTTTACTATTAAAGACTTATTAGGAATTTTCGTAATTTTGATGATTTTTTCTTACTCCATTATTATTAATCCTTATGGATTCATAGACGCGGAAAATTTTAATATTGCTAATCCTATAATTACTCCACCTCATATTCAACCAGAGTGATATTTTTTATTTGCTTATGCAATTTTACGTTCAATTCCCAATAAATTAGGGGGAGTAATTGCCTTAGTAATATCAATTATTGTTATTTTAAGTTTTTGTTTTACAATAAATAATAAATTGTCATCTTTCTATTTTAATATTTTATTTAAATTAATATTTTGAATCTTAGTAAATTGTTTCTTTATACTAACATACCTTGGAGCAATACCTATTGAATATCCTTTTGATTTAATAAGTAAGATTACCACAATTGTTTATTTCCTAATATTTTTAATTATTCCTTTATGTTAAGACTTTTTAACTATAAGTTAAGTATATATTTTGAAAATATAAAAAAGAAATCTTCTAAAAGTCTTATATCAACTGAGTTTTCTCATAAATAAATTCTAAATTTATTGCATTAATCTGCCAAGCTGAATTATAGTTTACTTTTTAATAAAGGTGTAATTTTTTTTTTTTTCAAAACTCATGTCTATCGGTTATCTCGATATATAAAAGGAAACGTATGCCAGACTTTACTGGGCAAATCTCCCTTATTTGAGAATAGGTCCTATAATTTGAGCAAGATGTGACCATCTCCCCTTTTTTCTCCGAATTTATTAGTTAGTAGATGTGTACATGACTTAGTATGACCCTTTGTTACTCTCCTATGGGTCAATAGATGAGACAGCCGGTCGTCGCCCCTTATTTACAATAGATGAGATAATACATTGCATGCATAAATCTTATTGAAATTAAACTGCAAATTTAAAAATTGATAAATTATATTTATCTAAGATTTCAAATAAAGTAAGCTAATTAAGCTATTGGGTTCATACCCCAAATATGATTACAAAAATCCTTTATTAATTTTCTTTAAAAAAATAATACTTTGAATTATTATTATTTCAATTTTAATCTCTATATCATCAAATTCATGATTTATTTTCTGATTAATAATAGAAATTAATATAATATCTTTTATTCCAATTATAAACGAATTTAAACTAAAAAATTATAATTCCATAATCATATACTTTATCATTCAATCTTTTTCTTCTTCTCTTTTCTTTATTTCTTCTTTTCAATACAGATTATTTAATACAGAATTATTTCTTAGTTTAATCAATATTTCAATTTTAATTAAATTAGGGGTGATTCCATTTCATTTCTGATTAATATTAATTAGAGAATCATTAAATTTCAATTCACTCCTTATTTTATTAACTATTCAAAAAATTATTCCCCTATTAATTATTGAGAAATTTTTAAATAAAATAATAATCCCTTTATTTGTTTTATCTTCATTAATAGCCTCTATTTTAGCAATAAAATATAAATTAATAAAAAAAATTTTAATTTTTTCTTCAATTTCCCATCAAGGATGAATTTTATGTTTAATTGCTAAAAAAGTAAATTTTTGATTTTCATATCTAATTATATATTCAGTTATTATTTATACTATTATTATTAATTGTAAAATAGTTAATTTTAATAGATTAAATAATCTAACAAGGAGTAAAATAAGAGTAAAAATAAAAAATACTATAATTATATCAATAATGTCTTTGGCCGGTATACCTCCCTTTCTTGGATTTTTTATAAAGATTGTAGCCATCTTATACTTAATTAAAATAAATTTAATTTTCATTACCATTCTAATTATTTCTTCATTAATCAATTTATTCTTTTATTTACGAATTATAACTCCATTTTTTTTTATTAATTTAAAATTTTTAATATGAAATTTACAAATAATGAAAATAAACATTTTAATTAAAATTAATGTAGCTTTTCTTATTATTTTAATTAATATTTTCTTTTAAAAAGATTTTAAGTTAAAAAAACTATTTACCTTCAAAGTAAAAATTATTATTAATAAATCTTAATGGTAAAAGAAATTATTCATTAATAAATTTACAATTTACCGCCTAAACTTCAGCC